GAAGATATTCTGGATAAATATGTGTCAATTTTGAATGATCCAAAATAGGTTCTTTTTTTATGTTCATTGATAAAATGGATTTTTTGTTTCACTTTTTGAACTCAAATAAATCAAAAACAGTTCATTAAAAGAAAAATGTTTTTTTTGGGGGGGGTTCTATCCCTTAATTCATAGTAGGACGATCGGGTTTTACAAGAGTTCAGAGTATAAAATACCCAATAAAACTAAGACCCTAAGCTAAAAAATGAACCTTCAAATACCTATTTGAACGGATTTTTATTCACCAATTTGAATCTTTCCTAAAAAATATTCCACCCAATTGAATTCTTAAATCTAGACGATTGCTTATTCATAGGCTATTATGAGTTCAAGACAAGCCGCTATGGTGAAATTGGTAGACACGCTGCTCTTAGGAAGCAGTGCGAGAGCATCTCGGTTCGAGTCCGAGTAGCGGCATATCATCTCCTAAAAAAAGTAAATAGATCCTATAATGAATTCAATTGCCGATTTCTATTTTATAATTAAGGGACTCTTTTTTTTATGATATTTTCAACCTTAGAACATATATTAACTCATATTTGTTTTTCGATCGTTTCAATTATAATTACAATTCATTTGATAACCTTTTTAGTCGATGAAATCGTAAAAGTATATGATTCATCCGAAAAGGGCATGATAATGACTTTTTTCTGTATAACAGGATTATTAATTACTCGTTGGACTTATTCGAGACATTTTCCACTAAGTGATTTATATGAATCATTAATCTTTCTTTCGTGGAGTTTTTCCCTTATTCATATAGTTCCGTATTTCAAAAAAAATCCAAATCTTCTAAGCACAATAATTGGACCAAGTGCTATTTTTACCCAGGGCTTTGCTACTTCAGGTCTTTTAACTGAAATACATGAATCCACAATATTAGTACCCGCTCTTCAATCTGAGTGGCTAATAATGCACGTAAGTATGATGATACTAGGCTATGCGGCCCTTTTATGTGGATCATTATTATCAGTATCACTTCTAGTCATTACAGTTAGAAAAAAGAGAAAGATTTTTGCTACAAGTAATCATTTAGTAAATTTAAATGAGTCATTTTTCTTTGGTAAAATCGAATACATGAACGAACGAAGTAATATTTTGCAAAATACTTCTTTTTTTTCTCCAAAAAATTATTACAGGTCGCAGTTGATTCAACAATTGGATTATTGGAGTTATCGGGTTATTAGTTTAGGATTTCTCTTTTTAACCATAGGAATTCTTTCTGGAGCAGTCTGGGCTAACGAAGCATGGGGGTCCTATTGGAGTTGGGACCCAAAAGAAACTTGGGCTTTTATTACTTGGATCGTATTCGCAATTTATTTACATACTCGAACAAATAGAAAACTGAAGGGTACAAATTCCGCAATTGTGGCGTCTATTGGATTTCTTATAATTTGGCTATGCTATTTTGGGGTCAATCTATTAGGAATAGGACTACATAGTTATGGTTCATTTATATTAACATCTAATTGAATTAAAAAAGGGGTTCTTACCAATAGAAATAGAAAAGCGTACAGCACATATCAGATAAAAAAACGTTGTGTGAACTGGCGAGAACCGGGCGAATCATTACAAAATTCACCGGGTTCTCGCCAGTTCACATTCATTTTTTTACTTAACGTAAGAGAAGAAGAAAAGGCCTTCTTTTTGTCATTGTACAACGAACACTTTTTGAAATTTTTATTTTTTTTTTATGAAAAAAAAAACTATCTATAAAAAAAAAAAAGAATTAGATAGAATAACTTCAACCTTTTCAACTGATAGTGAAAGAACAAAATCAGGATACATACCAATACCTAGTACGGGTAAAAAAATAGAGATCGAAACAAAACACTCTCGTGGTCCCGAATCAAAAAAATAAGAGTTTGGAACATTAAATATCTTGTATCCATAGAACATTTGGCGTAACATAGATAATAAATAAATAGGAGTTAATATCATTCCAATTGCCATTACAAAAGTAATTAGGAGTTTTGTCATTAAAAGATATTTTGGACTAGTAATTAGTCCAAAAAAGACCATTAATTCGGTAACAAAACCACTCATACCTGGTAATGCAAGGGAAGCCATCGCAAAGCTACTGAACATCGTGAATATTTTTGGCATTGGGATAGCTATTCCACCCATTTCGTCAAGATAAATAAGACGTATTCTATCATAAGTCGTTCCGGCCAAGAAAAAAAGTGCAGCACCAATAAATCCATGAGAAATTATTTGTAAAAGGGCTCCGTTGAGGCCAATATCGGTGATAGAACCAATTCCTATAAGTATGAAACCCATATGAGATACAGAGGAATAGGCTATTCTTTTTTTTAAATTCCGTTGACCGAGAGATGTTGAAGCTGCATAGATTATTTGCATTGCACCTACCATCATCAACCAAGGAGAAAATATAGAATGAGCATGAGGGAATAATTTCATATTGATCCGAACTAATCCATATGCTCCCATTTTTAATAAG